CCCACTATTGGCCAAACCACCTGGGCACTAGGTCCAATGTGAGTAGGGTCACTTAGCCATGCTTCATAATTGGAAAAACGAGCACCATGGAAATACATGCCACTCAGCCAAAGAAAGATAATGGAAAGTTGGCCAAAATGAGCACTAAATACTTTTCGAGAGATCTCCTCCAAATCATTGGTATGGCTATCGAAATCGTGAGCATCAGCATGTAGGTTCCAGATCCAAGTGGTAGTATCAGGGCCCTTAGCTATTGTTCTTGAGAAATGACCCGGTTTGGCCCATTCCTCGAAAGAAGTTTTTATGGGATCCCTATCTACCAAAATTTTGACTTCTGGTTCCGGCGAACGAATAATCATTGAGTCCTCCTCTTTCCGGACAACACATACAAAGAAACCCGCCAATAGTCAAGTAATTAATGAATCTATGGGAGATGTTTCGAATTAGTTTCTTTTTCTTTCTTCTATCTCCCATCTATTTTATTTAGTTATTCACTAGAGCAATTATGACCTGGAAGTCGATCCGGGGCAAGTGTTCGGATCTATTATGACATAGCCATGAGGCGCGCAACGGACCTTTTTAATCTTCTACAACCTTTTCCGGGCTTTAAATTGATGCAAAAAACATTTTTTGTGCAACCTAGTGTAAGTGTATTTATTAATATCTCAATTCAAAGTTTCTAGACGTCGCTACTTTATGTCTTACATTAGAGAGAACACGTATATATTAATTATTTATATTAATATATTAATTTAATTATTATTCTATATTCTATTCTAAATTCCATGAACAGGTATTGGTCATTTCATTACTAATGAAATATTCCAGTATCTATATTTAATTATTCGGAAGTTCGTTTTAGTAGCAGAAAAAGAAATATATATTCTCGACTTTATCTGCGTATCCTTTATACCCGCGAAATACCAAACGAAATAGAAAATGATCTTAGAAAGGATATAATGAAATTCTTGGATTGTTTTTACCAGATAAATGATCCTTTTTATTTGACTGATGAAGCTAACAAACAATTCAATAAAAAAAAAAATAGAATTCGAAAATAATAAATAAAAAAAGAGTGCTCTTATTCGAAACGTCTCGTGATCTTCAACCAATTCTGCGCTTCAATATAATTACCAGGAGTAAGCGCTATAGCTTGTTTCCAATACTCAGCGGCTTGATCGAACCAAGCCTCCGCAATTTCAGAATCCCCCTGTCGAATGGCCTGCTCTCCCCGGTCGGAATAGGTGGGTCAATTCCTTCCCTTAGAACCGTACTTGAGAGTTTCCTACCTCATACGGCTCATCGTTCAATTCTTGTGGTGTCCCATTTTTGTTTTTCTCAGGTTAACCAAAAGCAAAAGAGGTTAATTCCATGAGTTTCAAACTTGAATTTTTATTAATAATAAAAAAGAATCCGTTTTTTTTTAGTTTTATCTTTTCTCCCACCTTCAGAAGAATAAAGCATAGGCATTTCCACTATTGCTAGAATTTTCTCAAAGGTAACTATCTCGGTTTCATAGCGAAATTGATATAGAATCTTCGAAAAAGTCTTTTCTTCATAATAAAGAAAAGACTTACTATCTTTGGGATCTGATGCTACACCGCTGCTCAATACCTTAGGGGATCGACTTTATTACATAAATGGATTCCTAACTTTTATCTTCTATCATGACATAAGTAAGTAAGCAGTTCTTATTGTATCGGCCCAAAACCTCACTAATTGATCTTTACGGTGCTTTCTCTATCAATTAGATCCTTTATCCATAGAATAAAGTATCTAGGCATATCTATTTCTTCATATTTTGACTTCTATGAAGTTCCTTTCTTTCTTTTCTTTGCTACAGCTGATAAAAATCGTTTTTTGGACGATGCATATGTAGAAAGCCTATTTTTTCTAGTAATTTTTTCTAGTATTTACTAGTGGATTCGCTCTTTTCTCTTTCCTTTTTTCTTTCTATAGTGGAGATAGTCGCACGTAATGACAGATCACAGCCATATTATTAAAAGCTTGTGGTAAAAACGGGTTTCGTTCTAGTGCCCGAAAATAATATTCCAAAGCTTTCGTATGTTCTCCGTTACTGGTGTGGATAAGGCCTATGTTATAGAGTATATAGCTTCGATCATAGGGATCAATTTCTAGTCGCATAGCTTCATAATAATTCTGTAAAGCTTCCGCATAATTTCCTTCGGATTGAGCCGACATCCGTTACGGTCGTTGTTCGATTCAAAGAATCTCCGTTCCAGAACCGTACGTGAGATTTTCACCTCATACGGCTCCTCCCTTATGTGCATAATGAGAATAATACATGGGATCAAAAAAGATTGAAATATTCTCATTATTGACTGAGCGGGGCTAGTGTTTTTACAAGAAATCTCTAGCCAACCTTCCTGCAAAAGATCTTTTTTACCATCAAATGGGTTGATACTAGATAAAAAAATGGTAACTTCAACAATTTCTTTGTCCCCCACGCCCCTTAAATTCCAGGAATTCGTCACTTCAA